TTTCCTTCTTCTTGTTGCTGGATATCTCGTTCGTATACATCTTCTCTTTGTTTCCCGAGCCTCTAGTGAGTTACAGACAGAGTTAGAAAAGATCAAATCTTTGATGATTCCATCATGTATGATGGAATTTCGAAAACTTCTGGATAGGTATCCTACATCTGAACTGAATTCTTTCTGGTTAAAAAATCTCTTTCTAGTTGTTCTGGAACAATTAGGAGATTCTCTGGAAGAAATACGGGGTTCTGCTTCTGGTGGCAACATGCTATTGGGTGGTGGTCCCGCTTATGGGGTCAAATCAATACGTTCTAAGAATAAACATTGGAAGATCAATCTCATCGATCTTGTAAGTATCATACCAAATCCCATCAATCGAATCATTTTTTCGAGAAATACGAGACATCTAAGTCGTACAAGTAAAGAGATCTATTCATTGATAAGAAAAAGAAAAAACGTGAACGGTGATTGGATTGATGAGAAAATCGAATTCTGGGTCGCGAACAGTGATTCGATTGATGATGAAGAAAGAGAATTCTTGGTTCAGTTCTCCACCTTAACGACAGAAAAAGGGATTGATCAAATTCTATTGAGTCTGACTCATAGTGATCATTTATCAAAGAATGACTCTGGTTATCAAATGATTGAACAACCGGGATCAATTTCCTTACGATACTTAGTTGACATTCATCAAAAGGATCTAATGAATTATGAGTTCAATAGATCCTGTTTAGCAGAAAGACGGATATTCCTTGCTCATTATCAGACAATCACTTATTCACAAACCTCGTGTGGGGCTAATAGTTTTCATTCCCCATCTCCTCATGGAAAACCCTTTTCGCTCCGCTTAGCCCTATCCCCTTCTAGAGGTATTTTAGTGATAGGTTCTATAGGAACTGGACGATCCTGTTTGGTCAAATACCTAGCGACAAACTCCTATGTTCCTTTCATTACGGTATTTCCGAACAAGTTCCTGGACGACAAGCTTAAAGGTTATCTTATTGATGATATCGATATTGATGATAGTGACGATATTGATGATAGTGACGATATTGATGATAGTGATGGTATTGATGATAGTGATGATGACCTTGATATTGATATGGAGCTGCTAACTATGACGAATGTGCTAACTATGTATATGACGCCGAAAATAGACCGATTTGAGATCACCCTTCAATTCGAATTAGCAAAAGCAATGTCTCCTTGCATAATATGGATTCCAAACATTCATGATCTGCATGTGAATGAGTCGAATTACTTATCCCTCGGTCTATTAGAGAACTATCTCTCCAGTGAAAGATGTTCCACTGGAAAGATTCTTGTTATTGCTTCGACTCATATTCCCCAAAAAGTGGATCCCGCTCTAATAGCTCCGAATAAATTAAATACATGCATTAAGATACGAAGGCTTCTTCTTCCACAACAACGAAAGCACTTTTTCATTCTTTCATATACTAGGGGATTTCACTTGGAAAAGAAGATGTTCCATACTACTGGATTCGGGTCCATAACCATGGGTTCCAATGCACGAGATCTTGTAGCACTTATCAATGAGGCCCTATCAATTAGTATTACACAGAAGAAATCCATTATAGAAACTAATACAATTAGATCAGCTCTTCATAGAAAAACTTGGCATTTTCGATCCCAGATAAGATCAGTTCAGGATCATGGGATCCTTTTCTATCAGATAGGAAGGGCTGTTGCACAAAATGTACTTCTAAGTAATTGCCCCATAGATCCTATATCTATCTATATGAAGAAGAAATCATGTAAGGGAGGGGATTCTTATTTGTACAAATGGTACTTCGAACTTGGAACGAGCATGAAGAAATTAACGATACTTCTTTATCTTTTGAGTTGTTCTGCCGGATCGGTCGCTCAAGATCTTTGGTCTTCATCCAGACCCGATGAAAAAAATTGGATCACTTCTTATGGATTCGTTGAGAATGATTCTGATCTAGTTCATGGCCTATTACTATTATTACTATTAGAAGTAGAAGTAGAAGGCGCTCTGGCTCTGGCGGGATCCTCACGGACAGAAAAAGATTGCAGTCAGTTTGATAATAATCGAGTGACATTGCTTCTTCGTTCCGAACCAAGGAATCAGTTAGATATGATGCAAAATGGATCTTGTTCTATCGTTGATCAGAGATTTCTATATGAAAAATACGAATCGGAGTTTGAAGAAGGGGCCCTCGATCCGCAACAGATAGAGGAGGATTTATTCAATCACATAGTTTGGGCTCCTAGAATATGGCGCCCTTATGGCAATCTATTTGATTGTATCGAAAGGCCCACTGAATTGGGATTTCCCTATTGGGCTGGGTCATTTCGGGGCAAACGGATCATTTATCATAAAGAGGATGAGCTTCAAGAGAATGATTCGGAGTTCTTGCAGAGTGGAACCATGCAGTACCAGACACGAGATAGATCTTCCAAAGAACAAGGCTTTTTTCGAACAAGCCAATTCATTTGGGACCCTGCGGATCCATTCCTTTCC